TTAATTTTGTTCGAAATTTTAGTATTGAGAATTATTTAAGAATTTAGACCCTAAATTTTAGGCTATTTTAATTAAAAAAAAATGGAGAAAAAATTTTATATGTTATATATAATACGTGGTGACATAAGTTAACACTACCAAAACTTGTTGACTTTGATACGTTCGGCCGAGCCTTTCTTGGTTTCGGGGTTTGACAAGAATAACCGGATTTGCTGAGCGTAGGGGGTAGGGGGGTTTAACGCGCGTAAACCAAAGAGGGGGCATATAGTATAAGGCTGTGTTGAATAAGGATATAGTATGCACTTGAGATAAACATATGTAATTCTTAAGTTATGTCCGATATCATTAATATATATAGTCACTAGCAAGAAAAATGTACTACCTTGATCCTACATTACCGTGCGCACTCTGGTGTGCAAAGTGAAAGGAAGACAGAAAAAAAACCTAGCCTATAAGAGAATGCTAGGCTTGTGGATTAACGAGACATATGTACCCTACCATTAATCAGATGCCAGTATAAATTCAAGAGGGTGGATTCTACATGCCATGTCCCGTGAGATAGAAGCCAAATGCAAGGAATAATTAATAATATACCTTATTTCCAGTAGTGTCCCTGGTTCTATCATTAATAATATGCAATTATATAAACTGGTTGGTGGTTTCTTACTACATTAACATTATTTTGATAAACCTATGTTCGAGGGGTTCAAGATAAAATGAGGAGGACGACCTTCGGTTAGAACAGGAGCTTACCCAATTTAAAAGAATTTAAATTGGAATGAAAATAATATGCTTATGTATACCTTAAATATTAGTACTTGCTTTATGGTCTAAATATTTTAATGGTGATAATACATTAATGTACTAATACATTAATGTAATATTATGCATAATATGTACTATACCATATACGGTACAGAGAATAGTTTAATTGAGAATTCTGGCTTTGGGAGCCAGGGGTGAGAGTTAAAATCTCTCTTTTCTGGCGCCAGGGAGGAGTTTAACCTCCGATCTTCGGATTACAAGACCGATGCTTTAAAGCTAAGCTACTGGGGCAAGCTCATTCTAATGCTTTATTTTCTAGTCAGCCTGCGATTGGCATAAGGACTAGGAATAGTGCGAAATATAGGACGGATGCAATTTGTCCAATGATGATAAATGGGTGTTCTACTGGTATTCCCCCGATTCATGTTAAAATAATTATATCTGCAACAAGTGTTCAAAAGAGGAATTGAGTGATTGGTCGAAACGTCAGTCCTCGTTGCTTGGATGTGTGGAGAATTGGTACTACTATTAGGACAAGAATAGAGAATAGAAGGGCCAGAACTCCTCCAAGTTTATTTGGAATTGATCGTAAGATGGCGTAGGCGAATAGGAAGTATCATTCGGGTTTAATGTGGGGCGGTGTAACTAGTGGATTTGCTGGTGTAAAATTTTCTGGGTCTCCTAGTAAGTTGGGGGAAAATAGTGCCAGGGAAGTAAGTGCAAGTAGTATTACTACAAACCCGAACAGGTCTTTGTATGAAAAATAAGGGTGGAAGGTAATTTTATCTGCGTCTGAGTTTAGGCCGGTTGGGTTATTTGATCCTGATTCATGAAGAAATAATAAGTGGAGAATGGTGGCTGCGGCGACGATGAACGGTAGTAGGAAGTGGAAGGCAAAGAATCGTGTTAGTGTTGCATTATCTACTGAGAAGCCCCCTCAAATTCATTGTACTAGAGTGTCTCCTACATAGGGGACTGCGGATAGCAGGTTGGTAATAACTGTGGCACCTCAAAATGATATTTGTCCTCATGGTAGGACGTAGCCTACGAAGGCTGTTATTATTACTAGTAACAGGAGCACTACTCCGATGTTTCAGGTTTCTTTGTACAGGTAGGATCCGTAGTATAGTCCTCGGGCGACGTGCATGTAAATGCAGATGAAGAAGAATGATGCTCCATTAGCGTGTATGTTTCGGATTAGTCATCCGTAATTGACATCGCGGCAGATGTGGGCCACTGAGGAGAATGCAGTGGAAATATCAGATGTGTAGTGTATAGCTAAAAATAGCCCGGTAAGGATTTGCGTAATTAAGCACAGTCCTAGTAATGATCCGAAGTTCCATCATACAGAGATATTAGAGGGGGCGGGGAGATCAACTAGTGCGTCGTTGGCGATTTTGATTAGGGGGTGGGTTTTTCGTAGGCTTGCCATTAGGTTCTTATAGTTGAATAACAACGGTGGTTCTTCAAGTCACTGGTCTTGGTTAAAATCCAAGTAGGAATTATGACTTATCTTGTATCATTACTGTTGATAGCCTTAATTATTGGTCTAGTTGCTGTGGCTTCTAATCCTGCGCCTTATTTTGCTGCTTTTGGTTTGGTGGTGGCAGCTGGGGTTGGATGTGGGGTATTAATTGGTCACGGGGGGTCTTTTTTATCTTTGGTTCTCTTTCTAATTTATTTGGGTGGGATACTTGTAGTGTTTGCTTATTCGGCAGCTCTGGCTGCTGAGCCTTTCCCAGAGGCTTGGGGGGATCGTTCTGTTGTTGGATACGTTTTAATTTATTTGTTAGGTGTTGGCCTAGTGGCCGGAATGTTTTGGGAGGGTTGGTATGAGGGGTCTTGAGTCGTAATTGATAGTTTAAAGGAGCTCTCCATGTTGCGGGGGGATACTAGTGGGGTTGCAGTTATATATTCGTCTGGTGGGGGGATGTTAGTTATTTGTGCGTGGGTATTGTTGTTAACCTTATTTGTAGTGTTGGAGTTGACTCGTGGTCTTGGTCGTGGTACAATTCGTGCGGTTTAGACTATTGCTAGTAGAACGGCAAGTGTTGTTGATAGTAAAAAGATTGTTAAATAGGTTTTGATTATACCTCGCTGGATATCACTAATCGTTTTGGCCATTTTAATTTGGGCTGATGATGCTCCTTTTGGTCCTACTGCTTCAAATCAGGTTTGGTCTACTAGTTGTGTTGCGATTGATTGTCCAAGAGTTAGGTTTAGTTTTGGGATTGTTCGATGGATAATTGTGGGGAAATAGCCCAACATATTGGAGAAGTGGTGTGGTGAAGTTGTAGGGTTAATTTTAAATTGCTTGCCGGTTAGTGTTGTTAGTTCCATAGCTGTTAGTAGTCCAATGATTGTTACTGCAAGGGCGGCCATTTTAAGGGTTGTGGGCATGGTTATAATTGGCGTTTTTAGGGGTAAGAAGTTTGATGTAATAATAAGGCCTGCAATAATACTTCCTCAGGCAAGTCGTTTAATAGGGTTAATTACTGACGGGTTGTTTTCGTTAATAGGGGAGAGAGGGAGAAATCGGGGGGTGCCTATGGTGACGAAAAATACTACTCGTAGGCTGTAGACTGCAGTAAATGATGTGGCGATAAGGGTAAGGGTGAGGGCCCAGGCGTTTAGGTAAGAGGTGTTTAGGGCTTCAATGATGGCGTCTTTTGAGAAGAATCCTGCTAAAAAAGGGGTCCCCGTTAGGGCTAGACTGCCAATGGTTAGGCATGTTGAGGTAAGTGGTAATAGATTTTGCAGTCCTCCCATTTTTCGGATATCTTGTTCATCATTAAGGCTATGAATGATTGACCCTGAGCATAAAAATAGTATTGCCTTGAAGAAGGCATGGGTGCAAATGTGTAAAAATGCCAATTGGGGTTGGTTGAGGCCAATTGTAACTATTATAAGTCCCAGTTGACTTGATGTTGAAAATGCCACGATTTTCTTGATGTCGTTTTGTGTCAAAGCGCAGGCGGCTGTGAATAGGGTAGTTAAAGCTCCTAGGCAGAGACAGGTCGTTAGTGCCAGGCTATTATTTTCTATAATTGGGTGGAGCCGGATGAGTAAGAAAATACCAGCAACAACTATAGTACTGGAATGAAGTAGGGCAGAGACTGGCGTAGGACCTTCTATGGCGGATGGCAACCATGGGTGTAGGCCAAATTGGGCTGATTTACCGGTTGCCGCCAGAATTAATCCTATTAGAGGAAGTGTCATATCAAAGGTCTTGGATAGGAAAAAGATTTGTTGAATTTCCCAGGAGTTTAGGTTTATTGCAATTCAGGCTATACTCATAATTAGTCCGATGTCTCCCACTCGGTTATATAAAACAGCCTGGAGGGCAGCTGTGTTAGCATCGGCTCGTCCGTATCATCAGCCGATCAGAAGGAATGACATAATCCCTACTCCTTCTCATCCAATAAAAAGTTGAAATAGGTTATTAGCGGTTACTAGAATAATTATGGCCACTAAGAATAAAAGTAAATATTTGAAGAATCGGTTCATATTTGGATCTGAGTGTATGTATCAGGATGCGAATTCAAGAATCGATCAGGTTACATAGAGGGCAATGGGTGTAAAAATGAGGGAGTAGTGGTCAAATTTGAAGCTAATATGGATGTCGAATAGGGCAGTATTTATTCAGTGCCAGTTGGTGACAATTACTTCGGCTCCTTGATCCAGAAATAGTATTAAGGGTAGTAGGCTAATGAAGAATGCGGTGCTTACTGCGGTTTTAACATGTGTAGTTGCTCATTTTGAGCCATGAGGGGTTGGGCTGAGTGAGGTAATAAGGGGGTAGGTGAGAATTGTAATAACTAAGATTAATGAGGATGATAAAATTATGGTTGTTGGGTGCATAGCTTTTACTTGGATTTGCACCAAGAGTTTTTGGTTCCTAAGACCAATGGATGAGCTGTTATCCTTTAAAAGCGTAAGGAAGCCATGGAGTTTAACCATGAATGTGAGAATTAGCAGTGCTCACTGCCTCTGGCCTTCCTCGGTGAGTAAGAGGATTTTAACCTCTATCTCTAGAATCACAATCTAATGTTTTAAGTTAAACTATACTTACTAGTAGCACCAGCCTCATATAAGTTCTGGCTTGGTTACTAACAGGATAACGGGGGTGAGGTGTAGCATAATTAATAAGTGTTCTCGTGTGTGGAAAGGTGAAAGCCCTTTGACATGGTTTGGTGTTGGGCCCCGTTGGGTTATTAAAAACAGGTATAGGGAGTAACCTGCTGTGATTAGAGTTCCGACCCCTGTGAGGATGATAGTTCATGGGGATCAGTTGAATAATGCGGTGATAATTATAAGTTCTCCCATTAGGTTGGGGAGGGGAGGTAGTGCTAGGTTGGCCAGGTTAGCAATAAATCATCAAGCTGCTGCTAATGGAAAGATTATTTGGAGGCCTCGAGCTAGTACTATGGTTCGGCTGTGGGTTCGTTCATAGGCAGTGTTGGCTAGGCAGAATAGTGCAGAGGATACTAGTCCGTGGGCAATTATCAAAATAATTGCGCCTGTAAATCCTCAGGGGGTTTGGATTAAAATGCCTCCTGCCACCAGGCCTATGTGGCTCACAGATGAGTAGGCAATTAGGGATTTTAGGTCTGTCTGTCGCAAGCAAATTGATCCGGTTATAATAATACCTCATAGTGCTAGGATAATGAACGGGTAGGCCAGTTCTTTGGAGAGTGGGTCTAGTATAACTATTATTCGTATTATACCATATCCTCCTAGTTTTAGGAGCACTGCGGCCAGCACTATAGACCCTGCCACTGGGGCCTCAACGTGGGCTTTCGGCAATCATAGGTGGACTCCATAAAGTGGTATTTTAACTAGAAATGCGATTAGACATCCGGCCCATCAGAGGTTGTGACCCCAGGAGTTGAGTGCAAGAGGTTGGGAGTATGATAAAATTAGCATCGATAGGGTCCCTGTAGTTTGTTGAAGTAGAAGAAGGGCGATTAATAGTGGTAAGGAGCCTGCTAAGGTATAAAATAGAAAATAGGTTCCGGCGTTTAGGCGTTCGGTTTGGTTTCCTCACCGGGTAATAATAATTAGGGTGGGGATGAGTGTGGCTTCAAATATAATGTAGAACATAATGATTTCTGTGGCCCCAAAGGCCATAATTAGGAAGGTTTGTAAAGAGGCCAGGAGGGTGATGTAAAGGCGTTGCCGGCTGAGTGGTTCCGGGTAGATGTGGTTTTGACTGGCTAAAATTATTAAGGGGAGGAGTCAACATGTTAGGACTAGTAAGGGGGTGGAGAGGGGGTCTGTGGCTAGATACGTGTTGGAGGCTGATCACCCGGTTTCTGATGTTCATATTAGTCAGGTAAGGCTGATAAGAGCAATTAATAGGCTTTGTGCAGTTGTTGTTGGTCATAATCATTTAGGTGATGATAATCAGATTGTGGGGAATAATATTACTGTGGGAATTAATACTTTTAGCATTGTAGGAGATTAAGGTTTTGTAGTCGGTCCGTTCCATGGGTTCGGGCGGTGGCGACTAAGAGTGCCAGGCCTACACTGGCTTCACAGGCGGAGAAGGCTAGTAGGAGCATAGGTGCTGCAGAAAACATGGTCGATTCAAGTTGTATGGCCCATAGGGCTAATGCAATAAATAGTGATAATATTATTCCTTCTAGGCAGAGTAGTGCAGAGAGTAGGTGGGTGCGGTGGAATGCCAGGCCTATTAGACCCAGTATGAAAGCTGAGCTAAAGCTGAAGTGTACGGGTGTCATAAGGGGGCCGTGGAATTAAACCACGATTTTCTGAGCCGAAATCAGAGGTCTTGTGTTGGACTAACTCCCTACTCTGCTCATTCTAGGCCCCCTTGGGTTCATTCATAAACTAGCCCTAGTGTAAGCAGAATTAGGACGGCGGCGGCTCAGAGAAAGGTTTCGGTGGGATTGTGCAACTGGTCTCCTCAGGGTAGTGGAAGAAGGAGGGCAATTTCTAGGTCAAAGAGTAGGAATAAAATGGCTACCAAGAAGAATCGTAAGGAGAATGGAAGTCGGGCGGATCCCAGTGGGTCAAAGCCGCATTCATAGGGTGAGAGTTTTTCGGCGTCTGGGCTCATTTGTGGGAGTCAAAAAGACACAATTGCTAGTACTATGGAAAGGGCTACTGTGATGGTTAAAATTGTAACAATTAAGTTCATTATCATTCCTTGGGGTTTAACCAAGACTGGGTGATTGGAAGTCACTCGTACTAACTTTGATACTAGAAAGATATGAGCCTCATCAGTAAATTGATACGTAAAGGAATAGTCATACTACGTCCACAAAGTGTCAGTATCATGCTGCAGCTTCAAAGCCGAAGTGGTGTTCAGATGTGAAGTGGTATTGAATTTGTCGGAGTAGGCAGACAGCTAGGAATGAGGATCCGATGATGACGTGTAGTCCGTGAAATCCCGTGGCCACGAAAAATGTTGAGCCGTAGACTCCATCTGCAATTGTGAAGGGTGCTTCGTAATATTCTATGGCTTGTAGGGCAGTGAAATAGAGGCCTAGTAGAATTGTTAGTGTGAGAGACTGGATAGCTTGTTTACGTCCCCCTTCCATTAGGCTGTGGTGGGCTCATGTTACTGTAACCCCTGATGCTAGGAGAACAGCTGTGTTTAGTAGTGGGACTTCAAATGGATCTAGGGTAATAATTCCTGTTGGGGGTCAACACCCTCCTAGTTCTGGTGTGGGTGCCAAGCTGGAGTGGTAGAAGGCCCAAAAGAATCCAAGGAAAAAGAATACTTCGGATGTAATAAATAGGATTATTCCGTATCGTAGGCCTTTTTGTACTGGGGGCGTGTGATGGCCTTGAAATGTTCCTTCTCGGATAATGTCTCGTCATCATTGATATATGGTAAGGAGTAGAAGTACGACTCCAAGGGTTATAAGTGTGGTGGAATGGAAGTGGAACCAGATTGCTAGACCGGACGTTATTAGTAAAGCTCCGATTGCGCCGGTTAGTGGTCATGGGCTTGGATCAACCATGTGATATGCATGTGCTTGGTGGGCCATTAAACGTTCTCTTGTAAATAAAGGCTGAGTAGAAGGACAAATACATAGGCTTGAATTATTGCCACTGCGACTTCTAGAAGTGTGAGAAGGAATAGGACAGTAGCTGTTAAGATTGCAACTGCTGGTATTATGGGAAATAATACGAAAACGGCGGTGGCAATTAGTTGAATTAATAGGTGTCCTGCGGTGAGATTGGCTGTTAGTCGGACGCCCAGGGCTAATGGACGAATAAATAGGCTAATTGTTTCAATAATAATTAGTACGGGGATTAGTGGAATAGGGGTACCTTCTGGCAGCAGATGTCCTAGGGCGACTGTTGGTTGGTTACGTATTCCAATAATGACTGTAGCAAGTCATAGTGGAACGGCAAATCCCATATTTAATGATAATTGTGTTGTTGGGGTAAATGTATATGGCAGGAGTCCGAGCATGTTGATAGTAATTAAAAATAATATTAGCGAGGTTAGTAGAAGTGCTCATTTATGGCCTCCTGTACTTAGGGGTAGTATAAGTTGATTGGTAAATCGGCTTATAAACCACCCTTGAATTGTAATTAGGCGGTTATTTATTCATCGTGATGTGGGGGTGGGGTACAATACTCATGGTAGGGTAATTGCGATGGCAATTAGGGGAATGCCTAAATAAGACGGGCTTGCAAATTGGTCAAAAAAGCTTATTGCCATGGTCAGTCTCAGGATTCAGTTTTGTGCTTCTCAGAGTCCAGGTGGGTTGGCTCGTTGGGCAGTATATGGTTTATCACTTTAGTTGGGATAATGGTTAAAAATATTAGTCATGAAAATACTAAAATTGCGAATCAAGGGGCGGGATTTAATTGGGGCATTTCACTAGGGGTGGTTGGGAGGCACCATTCTTTGGCTTAAAAGGCCAACGCTGAGGCCCAAATTTAGCTTCTTAGTGAGGCGTCTTCTAGTATGAGTGATGATCAGTTTTCGAAGTGTTCGAGAGGAACTGCTTCTACTACAATGGGCATGAAGCTATGGTTTGCTCCGCAAATTTCAGAGCATTGGCCGTAGAATACCCCTGGGCGGGAGGCAATGAAAGCTGTTTGATTAAGACGCCCTGGGACTGCGTCTATTTTTACCCCGAGGGATGGGACAGCTCAGGAGTGCAGTACGTCTTCAGCGGAGACAAGGATGCGGATGGGGGATTCCATGGGAATAACCATTCGGTGGTCTGTTTCTAGGAGTCGAAATTGTCCGGGGGTAAGGTCTTGGGTCGGAATTATGTATGAGTCGAAACCTAGATTTTCATAGTCAGTATACTCGTAACTTCAATATCATTGGTGTCCCATGGCTTTAATTGTTAAGTGAGGGTCATTGATCTCATCTATAAGATAGAGAATTCGTAGGGAGGGGAGGGCAATTAGAACAAGAATTACAGCCGGCAGTATGGTTCATACAATTTCAATTTCTTGGGAGTCTAGGATATACTTGTTTGTGAGCTTTGTTGATACTATTGCAACAATAATATAAAGTACCAAGGTGCTGATTAAAAATACGATTATTAAAGCGTGGTCGTGGAAATGAAGAAGTTCTTCTATAACGGGTGATGCCGCGTCTTGGAATCCTAATTGTGTGGGATGTGCCATTAAGCCTGAGGCTTAAGACATGCAGGAGTTTAACCTACTATTTCACCTTGACAAGGTGATGTAATTACGAGTTTACTAATGTCTTATAAGGAAGTGACAGAGTGGTTATGTGACTGGCTTGAAACCAGCGTATGGGGGTTCAATTCCTCCCTTTCTCGTTAATTTGATTGGACTTGTACGAATGCGGGCTCCTCAAATGTGTGGTAAGGAGGGGGGCATCCATGTAGTCATTCTACATTTGTTGCGGTTAGCTCCACAGATGAAACTTCCCGTTTAGCAGCGAAGGCCTCTCATAGGATGAAGAGGAACATAATTACTGCTACTAGTGAGATCAGGGATCCAATAGATGATACTGTATTTCATAGGGTGTAGGCGTCTGGGTAGTCTGAGTAGCGTCGTGGCATTCCTGCTAAGCCAAGGAAGTGTTGAGGGAAGAATGTGAGATTTACGCCAATAAACATTACCCCAAAGTGGATTTTTGTTCATGTACTATGCAGGGTATACCCTGAAAATAGGGGGAATCAGTGTACAAAGGCTGCTATGATGGCAAACACGGCCCCTATTGATAGTACATAGTGGAAGTGTGCGACTACATAGTATGTGTCATGTAGGACAATGTCTAATGACGAATTGGCCAGTACAATCCCTGTTAGACCTCCCACTGTAAATAAGAAAATAAAGCCAAGAGCCCATAGTATGGGTGTCTCTCATTTAATTGACCCTCCGTGGAGTGTAGCTAGTCAGCTAAAGACTTTAACGCCGGTTGGAATGGCAATGATTATTGTTGCAGATGTGAAATATGCGCGGGTGTCTACGTCTATTCCAACTGTAAACATATGGTGGGCTCATACAATAAACCCCAATAGGCCGATTGCTATTATGGCCCATACCATTCCCATGTAGCCAAATGGCTCCTTTTTACCTGCATAGTAGGCTACAACATGGGAGATAATACCAAATCCCGGTAAAATTAAAATGTATACTTCTGGGTGTCCAAAGAATCAGAACAGGTGTTGATAGAGAATGGGGTCTCCTCCGCCTGCAGGATCAAAGAATGTAGTGTTTAAGTTTCGGTCTGTTAGAAGTATGGTAATTCCGGCGGCTAGAACTGGCAGGGATAGAAGAAGGAGGACAGCGGTTACAAGCACAGATCACACGAACAATGGGGTTTGATATTGTGTAATGGCTGGGGGTTTCATGTTAATTGTTGTCGTAATGAAGTTAATTGCCCCTAAAATAGATGATACACCTGCCAGGTGGAGGGAGAAAATAGTCAGGTCCACGGATGCACCTGCATGGGCTAAATTACCGGCCAACGGGGGGTAGACTGTTCATCCGGTTCCGGCTCCCGCCTCAACACCAGATGAGGATAATAGAAGAAGGAAGGATGGGGGCAAAAGTCAGAAGCTTATATTATTTATTCGAGGGAATGCTATGTCGGGAGCCCCGATCATTAATGGGACGAGCCAGTTGCCAAACCCTCCGATAAGAATTGGTATTACTATAAAGAAAATTATAACAAAGGCGTGTGCGGTAACAATAACATTATAAATTTGATCATCTCCAAGGAGAGATCCTGGCTGGCTTAGTTCAGCTCGAATTAGTAGGCTTAGGGCAGTACCAACTATCCCGGCTCAGGCACCAAATACTAGGTAGAGGGTGCCAATGTCTTTGTGGTTGGTAGAGAAGAATCAGCGCGTGATTGCCACAGGTAGGATGGCCGAAGCAGGCAGTGGGTTGTAGCCCCGAAGATAGAGGTTAAAGTCCTCTTCCTATCAAGCCCCGTGGTGGAGGACATATTAGATTGCAAATCTAAAGACGCAGATTAACGTCTGCCGGGGCTTTCCCGCCTTACTCGGCTAACGGCGGGAAAGTAGATGAATGCCCGCTGGTTTGGGCGCTTAGCTGTTAACTAAGACTTTGTAGGATCGAGGCCTTCTCATCTAGTGAGGCCTTAGCTTAATTAAAGTGTCTGGGTTGCATTCAGAAGATGTGAGATAAAGTCTCGCAGGTCTTATCAGGGACTAGGAGATTTTAACTCCTGCTTAGAGCTTTGAAGGCTCTTGGTCTGATTTATCCTAAGTTCCTAGGTGGTTAGTGCTATAATAGCCGGGGTAATGGGTAGTAGTCCTAGTGCAATTGTTGTAGATAGGGCAAGAGTAGTCGTTGATTGGGTTGTTTTAACTCGTCAGGGTGTTGTGGCGTTTGTTGTATTGGGGGAAATGGTGAGGGTCATTGCGTAGCATAATCGCAGATAGAAGTAAAGGCTAAGTAGGGCGGCTAGGGCCATAATTGTTGCGGTGAGTGGGAGTTCTTGTTTTGCCATTTCTTGTAGAATTAGTCATTTAGGTATAAAGCCTGTTAGTGGGGGGAGGCCGCCTAGTGAGAGTAGGGCTAGGGCTGTGGTTGATGCCAGGACTGGGGTTTTTGATCATATTGTTGTTAGGGTGTTAATTTTTGTGGCCGATGCTAGTTTTAGGGATAGAAATGTGGCGGATGTTATGAAAATATATATGGCAAATGCGAGTATGGTTAGTTGGGGGGCGTGTTGTAGGATAATAATTATTCAGCCTATGTGTGCGATTGAGGAGTAGGCTAAGATTTTTCGGATTTGGGTTTGGTTAAGTCCGCCTCAGCCTCCGGTCAGTGTAGATAGAAGTCCTAGCGAGGTAAGTACTAGGGGGTCAATAGTTGGGGCTACCTGAATAATTAGGGCGAATGGGGCTAGTTTTTGTCAAGTTGATAGAATTAGTCCTGTAAGTAGGTCAAGTCCTTGAAGTACTTCTGGCAGTCAGAAGTGTATCGGTGCTAGTCCAATTTTTAGTGCTAGGGCGGTGATTATTATTGTGGAAGCAATAGGGTGGGAGAGGTTATTTATATCTCATTCTCCTGTAATTCATGCATTTGTTGTTGCGGCAAATAGAATTATTGCTGCGGCGGTTGCTTGGGTTAAAAAATACTTTGTGGTTGCTTCAACTGCTCGCGGGTGATGCTGTTGAGCTATTAGGGGGGTAATCGCTAGTGTATTAATTTCTAGTCCTATTCAGGCTAGTAGTCAGTGGGAGCTGGCAAAGGTTAGGGTAGTCCCTATCCCTAAACTAGATAGAAGAATGGCAAGTACATAAGGGTTCATTGACAAGGGAGGGGCTTTAACCGTCATGTCCGGGGTATGGGCCCGGAAGCTTAATTAGCTGACCTTATCGTAGAAAGTGGTGTAGAGGAAGCACCAGGAGTTTTGATCTCCTGAGTATGGGTTCAATTCCCTTCTTTCTAGGAACTGGGGGGACTTTAACCCACATAAGCCACTCTATCAAAGTGGTCCTTGGGAATTCAGGCACGGTTCCTTTTGGGCCTATAGTTGTGGAGGTAGTCCTGCGAGTGCAATGGGGAGGGCGGTGTGTCATAGGACTAGGGCCAGGGTGAGGGGGAGGAAGTTTTTTCAGACTAGGTGTATTAGCTGGTCGTACCGGAAGCGGGGATATGAGGCTCGGACCCATAAGAAAATTATTGAAAGGAGTGCGGCTTTAGTTATTAGATTAATTGTTGTTAGTTCTGGGATTAGGGGTGTATGTGAGGCACCCAAGAATAAAATAGCAGAGAGGGTATTTATTAGCAGGATGTTAGCATATTCGGCCAGGAAAAACAGGGCGAATGGCCCTCCTGCGTATTCGACGTTAAATCCTGAGACCAATTCGGATTCGCCCTCGGTTAAGTCAAATGGTGCACGGTTTGTTTCGGCTAAAGTGGAGATATACCATATTGCGGCTAGGGGTCAGGCGGGGATTAAAAGTCAGATACTTTCTTGGGTGATGTTAAATATTTGCAGTGTATATCCTCCGGAAAAGATGATAATAGATAATAAAATTAGTCCTAGGCTTACTTCATACGAGATTGTTTGGGCCACAGCTCGGAGAGCACCAATTAATGCATATTTTGAGTTTGATGCCCATCCTGAGCCTAAAATTGAGTATACTGCTAGGCTAGATAGGGCTAGTACGAATAGAATGCCCAGGTTAAGGTCTGTTACTGGGTGGGGTATTGGTATGGGTGCTCATAGGGTTATGGCGAGGGTTAGTGCAAGTATTGGGGTTGCCAGAAATAAAAATGGGGATGATGTGGATGGGCGGATGGGTTCTTTAATAAATAGTTTGACCCCGTCGGCAATTGGTTGAAGGAGTCCGTAAGGTCCTACGATGTTTGGGCCTTTTCGTAGTTGTATATATCCTAGTACTTTTCGTTCAATAAGTGTTAGGAAGGCTACAGCTAGCAGGACAGGGATGATATATGCGAGGGGGTTAATCAAGTAGGTTAATAGAGTGTTTAGCATAACTAAGAAGAGGATTTGAACCTCTGGCTGAAAGGGCTTAGACCTTTTGCAATTACCATGCTCTGCCATCTTAATATGGCCTTATTTTGGCCTGATGTTTGGGTCCTCCCTTTACTTAATTTAGTTGTTTTCATTAATTAGGGGTAAGGCGTGCTTTTAGCATGGGCCTTCTTTTTCCGGTCCTTTCGTACTAGGAAAAATGACATTACAGATAGAAACTGACCTGGATTGCTCCGGTCTGAACTCAGATCACGTAGGACTTTAATCGTTGAACAAACGAACCCTTAATAGCGGCTGCACCATTAGGATGTCCTGATCCAACATCGAGGTCGTAAACCCTCTCGTCGATATGGACTCTTGGAGAGGATTGCGCTGTTATCCCTAGGGTAACTTGGTTCGTTGATCGGCCGTAGGGCCGGATCATAGCTGGTCAGAATTTCTGTGACTTAGAAGTGTCATTCTTGGTTTTAGGATTTATCCCAATCCACTTGGAGGATCTTTTGTTCTCCATGGTCGCCCCAACCGAAGGTAAAGTTCCATTTTCTATTAGGTTTAACACTTATTGAGTAAGTTGCTTGACGTAGGTGGGCTTGTACCTTAAGCTCCAAAGGGTCTTCTCGTCTTGTATTATTATACCCGCTTCTGCACGGGTAGATCAATTTCACTGACTTGAAAGGGGAGACAGCTAAGCCCTCGTTTGGCCATTCATACAGGTCTTCATTTAAAAGACAAGTGATTGCGCTACCTTTGCACGGTCAAAATACCGCGGCCGTTAAACTTGTGGTCACTGGGCAGGCTGGACCTCCTATACATAGTGATTTGCAGGAGGCGATGTTTTTGGTAAACAGGCGAGGCTTGTGTTTGCCGAGTTCCTTCCTTTTCTTTTAGTCTTTCCCTGGAAGCACTCCAGTGTGGGGTTAACGATTGTTATGTGTGGGATTTTCTTGATTTTTCTGTGATCTACATTGCCCTCTTTTTTGGGGTTCGTTAATTTCCAGTGGTCTGTCCGATCTGGGTTACACTTGTGCTGGGAGAGGATCGTGCCCTCTTATTACTCATTTTAGCATGGTCTCTTCCATGTTGGCATGGAATAGCCTAATATTCTTAGGGGAGTTGAATGTTTTATCAGTATAATAAACTTTGTGTTGTTTGAGCTTTAACGCTTTCTACTGAGATGGCTGCTTTTAGGCCCACTGGGACAACTAGTTTTAGAAAGTGTGATTCTTATCCTCCTGTTAAAGGTTGTGTCCTTGGTTAAAGGGGCTGTACCCCCTTTAACTAACTCTCGTGCTTCTCTTTTATGCTTAATAAGGTGTTTCTTGGTTGATTAAAGGGGTACGAGGCTGAACTTCTATTCATTTCTTAGGCAACCAGCTATCACCAAGTTCGGTAGGTTTATCACCTCTACCCGGGGCTCTTTCCACTCTTTTGCCACAGAGACGGGTTCGCCCAATCAGGCTGTCCCGGGGTAGCTCACTTGGTTTCGGGGTCTCAAACTGAAGGTCGCTTTGCTTGTGGGGGTGCTGGCTAAATCATGATGCAAAAGGTACGAGGGGCGAGCTCTGCTTTTTTATGCTTATATGGATTGTTTCATTACTTTTTCAGCTTTCCCTTGCGGTACTTTCTCTATTGCTTGGGTTGACCTTTTCCGTCTCCCGTACTAAGGTGGTAAAATGGTTTAGTTTATTGATTTAGTTAATGTTATATTATTTATGTTGTTAGGTTATTTAGGTTGTTAAGCTAGCTGTTTGGCTCAGGGCGATCCAACTTGCATGGATGTCTTCTCGGTGTAAGGGAGATGCTTAACTGTCTCAGCCACGCCCTGGGTTTGAGCCAAGTGCACCTTCCGGTACACTTACCATGTTACGACTTGCCTCCCCTTGTCGGTGCTTTGGTGTTAAAAACATTTATGCTAGGTGACAGGGGAGAGTGACGGGCGGTGTGTACGCGCCTCAGAGCCGGGTTCAAAAGGACACTCTCTTTCCTTTTTACTACTAAATCCTCCTTCGAGTATTTTTTCAGGTTACTGTTCGTAATGTTCTGTGGCAGAAAATGTAGCCCATTTCTTCCCACTTCGTGCGCTACACCTCGACCTGACGTTTTGGAGTATGTCCATTTAGCTTACTGTTAATCCTTCACAGGGTAAGCTGACGACGGCGGTATATAGGCGGGGATGACCAGAAGTGGTGAGGTTTAACGGGGGTTATCGGTTCTAGAACAGGCTCCTCTAGGGGGGTCTAAGGCACCGCCAAGTCCTTTGGGTTTTAAGCTGACGCTCGTAGTACCCTGGCGGACGTTTGTTGTGGAATAACGTCTAGGTTTACGGCTGAGCATAGTGGGGTATCTAATCCCAGTTTGTTTCTCAGTTTTCGTGGAGTCGGGTGGGCTGGGTTAAAGTTACTTTCGTTGTTGGGCTTCGGATGCTCAGGAGCGTATGACGGCCAAAAGGCCCTTTGACTTTAATATTTGCCTTCCTTAACCACCCTTTACGCCGCGTTCATCGACTGGGGCCTCTCGTATAACCGCGGTGGCTGGCACGAGTTTTACCGGCCCTCTTAGCACTAACTAAGTCAAGTTTTCACTTATGGCTTAATATCTATCACTGCTGAATTCCCTTGGGGGTGTGGCGTGGCAAGGCGTCTTGGGCTGGAAGTTAGTGCCTGATGCCTGCTCCTCGTCCCCGGGCAGGGGATTAAGGGCATCCTCACAGGGCTGCGGATACTTGCATGTGTAAGTTGTGCTAAAGCTGATGGCAAAGTCAGGACCAAGCCTTTGTGCGTGCGGGACTTTCTAGGGCCCATCCTAGCATCTTCAATGCTACGCTTTATTTTAAGCTACGCTAGC